AAAATTCTCTACAGTATCCACATATCGTTTATCTCTATGAAATACTAGACGAAATCTAACAATTTTAAAGGGATATAATTAATTTCTGTGATTGGTCGTTCCTATAGAAATGATTTTTTTAATTTGATTGATGGGGACAACAAACAAGAATTTATAACTATCGATATCTATCTATCTAGATAGATATAATTANTNANGNATAGATAGATAGATATAATTTAAGAAAAAAATAGAATAAAAAAAAATAATAAGAGTGTTCTTATTCAAAACGACCAGTGATCTTCAACCAATTCTGTGCTTCAATATAATTACCGGGGGTAAGGGCTATAGCTTGTTTCCAATATTCAGCGGCTTGATTAAACCAAGACTCCGCAACTTCCGAGTCTCCCTGTTGAATGGCCTGTTCTCCTCGGTCGGAATAGGTGAGTCAATTCCTTTCCTTAGAACCGTACTTGAGAATTTCCTGACTCATACGGCTCAGCAATCAATTCTTTTTTTTGTTCTATTATCTTGAAGTTAACTAAAAGAAAAAAAGAAGTTATTAACATAAGTTTCAAACTTGAATTTTGACTAATCTAATAAAGTAAAGAATTTCATCTTTTTTTAAGTTTTATCTTTTCTCCTACCTTCAGAAAAGGGAATAAAGCATCGGCATTAACACCTTCATTCTAATTTTCTGAAAGGTAACTATCTCGATTTTATATATCATATACTTTTCTATATAATATATCCATTTCTATAGAATCTTGGAAAAAGTCTTTTCTTTCTTATTTATAAAGTAAAGAGTATTTATAAAGTAAAGCGAAAATACTTTCTATCTTTGGGATTTGATACTACACCGCTGCTCAAAATATCGGAGGATCTACTTTATTACATAAGTGGATTCCTGACTTTTCTATCATGAGATAAGTAAGCAGTTTTTATTGTATCGGTTCAAAACTGCGTTAGTTGATCCTTACGATGCTTCCTTTATCAATTAGATCTTTTATCCATAGAAAAAAGGGGGTATCTAGACATATTGATTTCTTCATATTTTGACTTCTATGAAGTTTCATTCTTTGCTACAGCTGATAAAAATCGTTGTTTTGGACGATATATGTATATGTAGAAAGCCTTTATTTCTAGTATTTATTATATTAGTGTGGGTTTGCTTGTTCTTTTTTCTTTCTATAGTGGAGATAGTCGCACGTAATGACAGATCACGGCCATATTATTAAAAGCTTGTGGTAAGAATGGGTTTCGTTCGAGCGCCCGAAAATAATATTCCAAAGCTTTAGTATGTTCTCCGTTACTTGTATGGATAAGGCCTATGTTATAAAGTATATAACTTCGATCATAGGGATCAATTTCCAGTCGCATAGCCTCATAATAATTCTGTAAAGCTTCCGCATAATTTCCTTCAGATTGAGCTGACATCCGTTACGGTCGTCATTCGGTTCAAAGAATCTCCGCTCCAGAACCGTACGTGAGATTTTCATCTCATACGGCTCCTCCCTTATGTGTGTAATGATAAAAAAACATAGAATCAAAAAAGATTGCAGTATTCTCATTATCAACTGAACAGAGCTAGTGTTTTTACAAAAAAATCTCTAGCCAACCTTCTTGTAAAAAATTATTTCTTAACATTAAGTATGTTGGTACTGGATAAAAAAACAGTAACTCCAACAATTTCTTTGTCCTCAACGCTGCTTAATTTCGCGGAATTAGGCACCTCAATAATCTTCGATGGTTATATGGGTATCCAAAATATGAACGAGATGGATATTTAGTGTCCCAACCATTCTTGTTTGTCCCAATCTCGATAAGACATCGATATCTATCGATATATATAGATACAAAGTTTTCGTGTTCTTGATTCCCAAGCGTAGTGCTTCTTTCCCAATGCTGCCTATCAGTACTACTAGTAGGTTAGGGTTGACCTAACCACATAAGTATAGGTATAACCTTTCGCTTAATACCATAAACCTAAAATTTAAGCATACGAGGCTGCGTTAATCGAGGATACACGACAGAAGGAATTAATCCTTTTATTTACAAATTTCACCTTCAGCAAGCGTGGGGTTTTTCCATTTTTTTACCGATTTCATTAAAAAAATAGAATCAAATCGCACCATCTCTGTAATAAGTGAATGCCCTTTTTTCTCCCGAAGTTGTCGGAATTATTCGTAATAAGATATTGGCTACAATTGAAAAGGTCTTATCAATAAAATTTTCATTTATCCGAAATCTAGGCATAGGTAAAAATCCATTCTATAATTTCATTAATTATCGTGTGAGAAAGAAATCCTACAAATAACAAATAAAGGAATTGTACAATACTGTGCGAAATAACGTAAAAACGGATTCATTAATCAAATTTGTTTATCCTAAGACCTCGTAGGAGGTTTTTTTTTCATTTTTCTTTCTATTTTTATAGTTTGAGTAGGTTTTATGCATTTATCAAAAATATGAATATGAATGATTCACTATTCACCCGGTTTCTGGACATCATTATGTAGGA